GAAAAAAAAACAGAATTGAACTTAAAATTTTTTCTGGAGATATCCATTTTCCTGTGGATACCGATAAAATATCCCGGTATAGCGGCGTTTTGATCCCACCAGGAAGGGGAATGGGAAATTTCAAGGAATCAAAAAAATTGACAAATTGGATCTATGTCCAACGGATTACACCTAGCAAAAAAAAGTATTTTGTTTTGGTTCGACCTGTTGTTACATATGACATAACGGATGGCCCCAATTTAGCAGCAATTTTCCCTACTGATATCTTGCAGGAAAGTGATAATGTGCAACTTCGAGTTGTCAATTATATCCTTTCTGGAAAAGTCAATCAAAATAGAGGAATTTCGGATACAAGTATTCAATTAGTTCGAACTTGTTTAGTATTGAATTGGGAACAAGATAAAAAAAACTCTTCTAACGAAGAAGCTCGTGCTTCTTTTGTTGAAATAAGAACAAACGATTTGATTCGGCATTTCTTAAGAATCGATTTGGCAAAATCTCCTATTTCGTATATTGGAAAAAGAAAAGATTCCACAGTTTCAGGATTGCTCGGGGATAATCGATCAGATTGCACCCATAGTAATCCGTTTTATTCCATTTATTCCAAGGCAAGGATTCAACAATTCCTTAACCCATCAAATCAAGGAACTATTCATACGTTGTTGAATAGAAATAAGCAATTCCAATCATTGATAATTTTGTTATCGTCCAAGTGTTCTCGAATGGACCCATCCAACCGAGTAAACTATCATAATGTAATAAAAGAATCCATTCAAAAAGATTTACTAATTGAAATTCGGGAGTTATTCGGACCTTTAGGATCGTCTCCTTCAATTGATAATTTTTATTTATTTTACCATTTAAAAACTCATAATCAGATCTTGTTAACAAATTATTTTCAACTTGACAATTTAAAACAGACTTTTCAAGCAATTAAATATTATTCAATGGATGAGAGCGGTAGAATTTATACTACTGATCCAGGCAGTAACATTTTTTTCAATTCATTCCATTTGAATTGGTATTTTATCCGTCACAGTTGTTGCGAAGAGACTTCTCCAATAATAAGTCTTGGACAGTTTATTTGTCAAAATGTGTGTATAGACAAAAACGGACCGCACCAAAAATCCGGTCAAGTTATATTTGTTCAAGGGGATTCTGTAATAATACGATCAGCTAAGCCTTATTTGGCTACCCCGGGAGCAACTGTTCATGGCCATTATGGGGAAATTTTTTACGAAGGAGACACATTAGTTACATTTATATATGAAAAATCGAGATCCGGTGATATAACGCAGGGTCTTCCAAAAGTGGAACAGGTGTTAGAAGTACGTTTGATTGATTCAATATCGATAAATCTCGAAAAGAGGATTGAAGGTTGGAATGAATGTATAACAAGAATTCTTGGCATTCCTTGGAGATTCTTGGTTGGTGCTGAGCTAACTATAGTGCAAAGTCGTATCTCTTTGGTTAATAAGATCCAAAAGGTTTATCGATCCCAGGGGGTGCAGATTCATAATAGGCATGTAGAGATTGTTGTACGTCAAATAACATCAAAAGTGTTGGTTTCAGAAGACGGAATGTCAAACGTTTTTTCACCCGGAGAACTAATTGGATTGTTACGAGCCGAACGAGTGGGACGAGCTTTGGAAGAAACAATTTGTTACCGAGCCATCTTATTAGGAATAACAAGAGCATCTCTCAATACTCAAAGCTTCATATCGGAAGCGAGTTTTCAAGAAACTGCTCGAGTTTTAGCAAAAGCAGCTCTACGGGGACGTATCGATTGGTTGAAAGGTTTGAAAGAAAACGTTGTTTTGGGGGGGATGATACCTGGCGGGACCGGATTCAAAGGATTCGTGCATCCTTCAAAACAATATAACAAGATTCCTTTGGAAACAAAAAAAAAGAATCGATTTGATGGAGAAATGAGAGACATTTTGTTTTACCACAGAAAATTGTTTGATTATCCGCCTTCAAAGGATTTCCACGATACATCAGAACAACCATTTATCAGATTTTATGATTGCTAAGAAAGGATTCATCCCTTATCACTACTTTCTTTGATTTGGTGCAGTCATTTGATTTAATAATAAAAAGATAAATGTCTAGAAAAGAATAGAATTGCTTGGGTCGTGACTCTACGTCCAATTTATAGAGTAGAGTAGAAGGTTCCATCGGAACAACCTTTTATTTGAGTTCAGGGTTCCTCCTCTCTTAAAAAAAAGGGGGGGTGTGGGGAGAAATGACAAGAAGATATTGGAACATCAAGTTAGAACAGATGATGGGGGCAGGGGTTCATTTTGGTCATGGTACTCGGAAATGGAATCCTAAAATGGGACCGTATATCTCTGCAAAGCGTAAGGGTATTCATATTACAAATCTAACTCGAACTGCTCGTTTTTTATCAGAAGCTTGTGATTTGGTTTTTGAGGCAGCAAGTAGAGGAAAACAATTCTTAATTGTTGGTACCAAAAATAAAGCAGCTGATTCAGTAGCCTGGGCTGCAATACGGGCTCGGTGTCATTATGTTAATAAAAAATGGCTCGGCGGTATGTTAACGAATTGGTCTACTACAGAAACGAGACTTCATACGTTCAGGGACTTGAGAATGGAACAAAAAACAGGGAGACTTAGCCGTCTTCCAAAAAGAGATGCAGCCGTGTTTAAAAGACAATTATCTCGTTTGCAAACATATCTGGGCGGGATTAAATATATGACAGGTTTACCCGATATTGTAATCATCGTCGATCAGCACGAAGAATATACAGCTCTACGAGAATGTATCGCTTTGGGAATTCCAACAATTTGTTTAATTGATACAAATTGTGACCCTAATCTAGCAGATATCTCGATTCCAGCGAATGATGATGCTATATCTTCAATCCGATTAATTCTTAACAAATTAGTATTCGCAATTTGTGAAGGACATTTTAGCTATATAAGAAATCCTTGATTAATAATATGATAAATAACCTACTTCGCAATTCTCATATATTTTTAAGTTGATTGCTATTTCTGAATTTTTAAAAACAAACTAAATAAGAGTAACCGGGATATTATGTGATTAGTTACTATTCAAAATAGTAATCTTAGTTGGTATTCAAAATATCAGATTCAAGTAGGCAAAGAGATGGTCGAATCAAAAAAAAATTAAGGGTCAATTTTTTTATTTTAGGGGGTAATATGAATTTTCTAGTAAACACACTAACACTAAAAGGCTTGTACGATGTATCGGGTGTGGAAGTAGGCCAACATTTCTATTGGCAAATAGGTAGTTTCCAAGTCCATGGCCAAGTACTTATGACTTCTTGGGTTGTAATTGCTATCTTATTAGGTTCAGCTATTATAGCTGTTCGCAACCCACAAACAATTCCGAGTGGGAGTCAAAATTTCTTCGAATATGTTCTTGAATTTATTCGAGATGTTAGTAAAACTCAAATTGGAGAAGAATATGGTCCGTGGGTTCCTTTTATTGGAACTATGTTTCTATTTATTTTTGTTTCTAATTGGTCAGGAGCTCTTTTACCTTGGAAAGTCATACAATTACCTCATGGAGAGTTAGCTGCACCCACGAATGATATAAATACTACCGTTGCTTTGGCTTTACTCACGTCAGTGGCATATTTCTATGCGGGTCTTACAAAAAAAGGATTGGGGTATTTCGGTAAGTATATTCAACCAACTCCAATCCTTTTACCGATTAACATCTTAGAAGATTTCACAAAACCTTTATCACTTAGTTTTCGACTTTTCGGAAATATCTTAGCTGATGAATTAGTCGTTGTTGTTCTTGTTTCTTTAGTCCCTTTGGTGATTCCTATACCTGTTATGTTCCTTGGATTATTTACAAGTGGTATTCAAGCTCTTATTTTTGCAACCCTAGCCGCGGCTTATATAGGGGAATCCATGGAAGGCCATCATTGAAACAGTCTTGTTGTTTTTTTCAAAACAATAAATAACAGCAGGCATTAAATAAATGGTTCAAGATAATTTATTTAAGGAATATACAACTACGTCATATACGATAGAAAGGAATAGCAAAACTAAAAAAAAGTAGGATATTAGAGAGTTGCAAAAAAAGGGAAAGAGACAAAAATGCTCTTTTTCCTAAAGTTATCTTCCGTCCACTTACTAGCATACCCCCCCCCCAACGAATATTCTATTTATACCCCATTATTCTATTATTTCAATTAGTTGAAATAATAGAATAAGAATGCTTGGAGTATATGTCTAGGACATGTGATTCAAAAAAAAGAGAAAAGAGCGAAGGATTCCCGTTTTAGTTTATTTTATTCACGGATTGGACAAACAAAACTAGTAAAAAATAATAACTAACAAATTGTATGAACATAAGATTAATATGGACTAATCATATTTGTGTGAGTTAGATTAGATCCGTTGAAATAATAAATAAAAAGGCAATAAAAAAAGTAAACTCTTGGAGATATTTCGAGAATTGATTCTCAAATCCTATCCTATTGAATCAAAGATAAACAGTTGGTTTACGTTATGGAAGAAAGACATGTATATGTGATATTACATATTGCTGGGTATATATGACTTAAAGATAGATTACTTTGACCTACTCCTCTCATTTTCAGCAATAGAATAGATGATTCACTAATACTATTATTTTAACTAGAAGTTCTTAGTTACTTCTATTGGATTGAATGAATCCTATGATGTAATAATTAATTCATAATAGTACATGTATATGTGATATTACATATTGCTGGGTATATATGACTTAAAGATAGATTACTTTGACCTACTCCTCTCATTTTCAGCAATAGAATAGATGATTCACTAATACTATTATTTTAACTAGAAGTTCTTAGTTACTTCTATTGGATTGAATGAATCCTATGATGTAATAATTAAGTCATAATTGGTTGGGTAGTTGTATCATTAACTATTTCTTTTTTTGGTACGAGGAACTTATCATGAATCCACTTATTTCTGCCGCTTCTGTTATTGCTGCTGGGTTGGCTGTAGGA